TCCGTCATTTCAATCAAGTCAAGAAAAAAAACCAAACCTATGGGATGGAGATAAACAGATCCGTTTATCTACGATCAAATTATATTTGTTCAATACACTGTTGTCAATATCACTATGAATGTTGAAGATGAATCGTGAGAAAAGAATATAAAAAATACAATGGCAATGGCGAAAATAAAAAGAGTTAATTGATTAGTTTAATGAAAATCCAAATAATGAGAATCCAAATTAAAATGAAATTCAATATATTATATATAAATATATAAAATTGAATAGATAAATAATTAGATAAATAGAAAGAATTTAGAAATACTTGAAATAAATCTAAAAGCAAAAGGACTTGTACTGGATGTGCACTACATATACAAATAGATCAAAAAAAGGTGTAGGTGAAAAAAAAAATTAACGAAAAAAAAAAATAGGAAGAAAGCTTGGGCTTATTCAATCAAGCAATATAAATAAAATAAACAAGTTTAATGCCTTGTTTTGTTATTTGTTAATAGATTTCCAATGAAAAATACCCCAGTTGCAAGTACTGTAAATTTTTTATATTTCTAGATCCAATTATCAATTCTTACTTGATCTTTTTTATATACATCTTATATCAATAAAATTCTAGCAATAAAATCGATTTTTGTACTTATACGTATAGAACATGATATTCTATAGTAGCAACATTAAATAGGAATAATAATAATAAATAGGTATGAATAGAGAACCAAAAAAGAGGGGAAGAGTAAAGAAAAAAACTATATAGGAGTCTTCTACACCCCCTTTTTTGGTTCTATTACTTAATAGAATTTCGTTTGATTAAGACTAAGCTGCGTAAAAACCCCCGCCTTCTTTGAAATATCATGAACAGTTCCTGTAGGTTGAGCACCCTTGTCAAGGAAATATAGAATAGCAGAAACGTTTAAATGGGTTTGATTATTTATCGGATCATAAAAACCCACTTTCCGAAGATCTCTTCCTTCTCTTCGGGATCGAACATCAATTGCAACGATTCGATAAACGGCTCATTGGGATAGATATAAATGAACAATACCCCCCCTAGAAACGTATAAGAGGTTTTCTCCTCGTACGTCTCGAGAAAAAATGATTCGAAATTATTATGTATCGAATTAGAATGTCAAATATCAAATAGATATATAAAATCATCAAATCAATTTCCAGAGATTTAAGTCCTTCTTTTTTTCTTCTTTTTCGAAAAAGAAGAAAAAAAGAGCATTCATATTCTCATAACTCAAGTTGGATAACTTTCAAATAGCCTACAGCCTTAGGCATTTATTTATTTCATTTTTTGAGCCGTCTCTAACCCCTTTGTTGTTTGTCTCCTTTCGAATCTATTTTTGGAGTCTCGATTCTGATCTAATTCTTGAGACAATTGAAAAGTTATTTCCTTGTTCCAGGATCCTTTATCTTTGCCTTGAATCCCTGGGTTTAGACATTACTTCGGTGATCTTTAATCTTTTAAAAAATGGAAGCAACAAACCCCTTTTTGTGATTTCTTTCTATGAAAGAATCATATGAACAATTGATTCCTGCATGATACACTTTTGATCGAAATAGTTTTACCAATTCAAAAAGATTTTCTTTTTGCATTAAAAAATTGTTCGAATCGGATCCTTTCGATTTCTATATCAAAAATATACTTACGAAGTTTGTTCCAACGTATTGATTGGTATTAACCCTAGACCCTTGCCCCTGAGAAATGAATAAATACTTTCTACTCGAGCTCCATCATGTACTATTTATATTACAACCCAACAAAAAAGCGAGGGTTGTAGTAGAACCGAACAAAGGATGTCGAGCCAGGAGCCGATTCATTCCTAGATAATATAAAATAGAAAATGGTGGATGGAAAAAAAAATCCACAGCTGATCATGTCCTTCAAGTCGCACGTTGCTTTCTACCACATCGTTTCAAACGAAGTTTTACCATAACATTTCTCTCTAGTTTCGAACCAGTATGTAATTGATTCAATTATGGAATCATGAATAGTCATTGCGTCGGTCAATACACAGTACTTTTGATTTATATATAAAAGGAATAAGTAATTTAAGCCTCAATTAGGAAGAACAAAGGCTCAATTCAACTTAACCCTCTATTTTTTATTGTTTTACTGTATGACTGCAATAGTTTTTTTATTTCTAAATAACAAGAATAAAAAAAATTGGAATCTGCGTTGCATCTTCAAATGATTCGATAGAATAGATTCAACAATCTTACACGTCTTCGAGTCCCAAGGACCCGTAAAAAAACATTCAAATTATTTAAAAAAATTTCCTACCCCGACATCACAATTTCAATAAAGTTTTACTAAAGATTATATTTGATCATCATAAGAGAGATAAATCCATATCGAGGATTTCCGTATCTATCAGATTAGACTGAACAATTTTCATTGGAAGGAATTATTGATATTCGATGTTAAATATTTAAGAGTAAGGTAAGGGCTCATAAATCCTTTTCAAAAAAAGCGAAAGAACGCTATCAATGAAATAGAAAGATAGCAATCCATACATAGAAAGATTTCCTCAATTTATGCGTAGTTTCTTTTGGTTGAACTTAAGGTTGACTAATCTTTCCCTAAAATTGAAAATGAAAATAAAGAATAAAGTAAATAAGATGTATGAATCATCCCCGTCTCAATTGTTATTACATAGATTTAAATTATTCATTAGAGACAAATACAAAATACCTAAAAATAAAAATTAAGGGTTAAAGAAAATCTATTAACCATTAAATAGGGAACTTGATTATTTGGTAATGAAATTTGAACAGATATAGATATTCAAATTGATATCTTCCATCGCTCATTAACTCTTATCTACTCTCACTCTCAATTTATTCCGGGGGGATAATGAATCATAAATAAAAAGGATCCTTTTTTCTGGGATGCTAGACTATTTTGTCTAAAATACAAAGCCAAAAAGATTCAGATTAAGTCATTAATTAGTCTTAAGAGACTTAATCCCATTGATTGAATTCAATCAGTAACAATAATACCCTCTTGTTTAGAATTCAGAAATAAAAGGAGAATAATTGAGCTGTCTTATTAAAAAAAGATCAGGAATATAGAGGCTTTCGCATTTCGATTTAGAATGTATCCTTGAAAAATCAACTAGATATGGCACGTAAGACTTTTCTAAGCAACTAACTTAAATACGAAAGTGAAAAGGGAAGGCATAAACTAAAAGGCTCATCAGACTTTTTTTGACTTCAACCTCTTGGGATCTATGTTCCTATCTTACCTGGATCAAAAATAGATTCTGTTATGTTTTCGTATTATTCGAACTCGATTCCATTTTTGAAAAAAGAGCAAGATTCAGAGAAAAAATTTTTAAAATTAGAAGCAAGAAATAAATTTTATCAAAACCAAAATTAGACTCTTAAATAGTACATAAGTAAATAAAACGTTGCTCAAAAACAAAAAGAGAATTTTGATCCTGATATCTGATATATATTAGAGTCCACTCTGGGACGGAAGGATTCGAACCTCCGAATAGCGGGACCAAAACCCGTTGCCTTACCACTTGGCCACGCCCCATTTCAATTTCTATTCAATACTAATAAACAGTAATATTGATATTAGTTGTTCGTCAATTCCAGTGAAAATCCCTACGGAATAAATTCGATTCTTGTTTTAGTATTAGGGTTTTGACACGTGTAGCTGTCGAATTAAACTCAATTTATTGATCATTTTATAGAATTCAATTAAGATATTGTATGAAAGTATGATTTCTTCTATTCTCTTGTGAGAATAGAAGGATTTTTGTTTTGATTGGTTCGGTTCAAAGAAGTATTTTTTTGTCTACCTGACTTCCTTTTCTTAATTTTTAACTTCTATCAATAACATATTAATAACTCAATCAAAATACAACTATCTCCAAGAAAAAAATAAAAATGTTTGTTATGCCTAATATCTTTAGTTTGATTTATATCTGTTTTAATTCTGCCCTTTATTCCAGTAGTTTTTTATTCGCCAAATTGCCCGAGGCCTACGCTTTTTTGAATCCAATTGTAGATGTTATGCCAGTAATACCTCTTTTCTTTTTTCTCTTAGCCTTTGTTTGGCAAGCTGCTGTAAGTTTTCGATGAGATCTTTAATACTATCCTAGAAAAATTCATAATTTATTCGAGTTCGAGAAAAAAAATTTTACCAATTGATAAGATCAGATAAGTCTTACAATATGAATGAACTCTCAATTCAAACGGTGAAATTCTTGAGTAGCCACGATAAATTTTGATCCCGCGATTTCCCGATTCTTACTTTTTTTTTTCACTGAAACACCCTATCTCGAGTCCGCCACAATATCGAATTCTAATTGTGTGAATTTCTGAAAACTCTTTTCTATTTCTCGAAATTCGAAAACCGTTTCATTTCTTGGTGCCAAACTAGGACCCATAGTTCATAGTATAAAAATAGAGAATCTATTTTCTTTTTCCCAGAAAAACAGATTTGGAGATTGTGTAATGCTTACTCTCAAACTCTTTGTTTACACCGTAGTGATATTCTTTGTTTCTCTCTTCATCTTCGGATTCCTATCTAATGATCCAGGACGTAATCCTAGACGTGAAGAATAAAAAATAAGAAGGTTTTCCTTGCTTTATTCGCTTCTTAGAAATGCTCTTAGGATTTTTTTCTATTCCACATCTTTAACTATAACTATTTAAAAAAAAAAACAAAAAGGTTCACTAAATTCAAATTTGAAAGATACCAAGCCATTGCCGGAAACGGAAAGAGAGGGATTCGAACCCTCGGTACGAATAACTCGTACAACGGATTAGCAATCCGACGCTTTAATCCACTCAGCCATCTCTCCTAATTGAACAAAAGACAAATTACTATGTTACATTACACAAAAAAAAATAATGTTTAAAAAAAGCCCTTCTTTACTTTATTTATTATATTTATATAAATTTCTTATATAAATTATAAGATAGCTTATAGAGATTCGTTTTTGATTCGATTTTGTATTATATAGATAGATACAACT